TAGGTCTAATTCCTATTACTTTGGCTGGCTTATTCGTAACTGCATATTTACAATACAGGCGTGGTGATCAGTTGGACTTTTGATTAATTAACATTTCTTTTTTTTTTCTTGGCCTCCTCTTTTCTTTAATTCATAGGAGGTCAAATTCTAATTGGACCTACGAAGAAAAAATCACGCTCTGTAGGACTTGAACCTACGACATCGGGTTTTGGAGACCCACGTTCTACCGAACTGAACTAAGAGCGCTTTCTTATCAGAATAAGATAAGGCTGTAAAGAAAAGGATTCTTTTTCTAATTCTAATACATTTTGTATATAGATACATTCTATATCTATAGTTTCCTAAAAATGAATGCTTCCGTCCAATGCAATTTGAATCGATCTCAATTGATTCCTCGTTACTGTTCCTTTGAGCAGTAATAGGTAGGGATGACAGGATTTGAACCCGTGACATTTTGTACCCAAAACAAACGCGCTACCAAGCTGCGCCACATCCCTTCAATTATTCTATAGTGTCATTGTATAGAATTCCTGTCTTGTTTTCCACATCCCTAGTTTCTCCATTGAGGAAAACAATTGTTCTGCCCATTTCGTCTTTTTGGTCTCATTTAACATATAATAATAAGAAAAGGAAAATAATTCTATACTATATATATACGAAATATACAACCCATCATAAAAAATAAATGAGTAGTTTTCGAAACTATTCCCTAAGTCTAAGAAGAGATGTATTTTTTTCTGTTTTCATTTTAAGAAAATGAAAATCTTATGGATCGTTGGACATTTCAATTTGAATTAGGGATTCTGTGTACAACTCTAAGTGGTTCTTAACTACATATACATCTGATCATATATGCATTATCTTTATGTATTACAATAAATAAAAAGGAGGTTTTTCAATGCGAGATCTAAAAACATATCTCTCCGTGGCCCCAGTACTAAGTACACTATGGTTCGGGGCTTTAGCAGGTCTATTGATAGAGATTAATCGTTTTTTCCCGGATGCGTTAACATTCCCTTTTTTTTCATTCTAGTTATTGACTTCGTAAGAAATGAAGAAGATTAGAGATACAATTAAATATCTGTGACTAATCCCCTCCCTTTTTTCTCTTTTTTCCCTTTTTTTCTTATTTTTAGAATAAGGGACGAAAGAGAAAGAATCAATCAAAGTGGATTTAACGTCTGCTAGACTCGGGTTAAAATTCGAATTTCATTAGAATAATTATTAAATGATAATAATGAAATGAATATTCATAATAGAGGCATGAAATAGAGTAAGAAAATGCGGGTCTAGGGCAGGCAAGAATGCAGGATCTTTAACTGAAAAACCGTCCTTTGGGTTTAAATAGAGTTTCAAAATCATTGTCTTACTTATTATTTACTATGGCTTTGCTTGGATTTATTATTACTTTATTGATTTTGATCTTTTAGAATTGGATTTCAAGTTAATAACTTCTATTTTTTCCTTCCTTTCTTTTTTTCGTTTCGAATCAAAATAGAAGATTTAAGTAAATCAAAAATCCAAAGGAGGTTCATGGCCAAGAGGAAAGATGCGCGAGTAACGGTGATTTTGGAATGTACCAGTTGTATCCGAAATGGTCTTAAAAAGGCATCAACGGGCATTTCCAGATATATTACTCAAAAGAATCGGCACAATACGCCTAATCGATTAGAATTGAGAAAATTCTGTTCCTATTGTTTCAAACATACGATTCATGGGGAAATAAAGAAATAGACCGAACCAAATATGTCTTATCCTTCAAAGGGTAAAAATGACATTATATAGAATAGAACATATTGAAATAAAAATAGAACATATATAAATAAAAAAATCCTCTTTCTGCTTACAATGACAATTAAGAAATAGGATTGAAATAAACAAAACAAATCATGGATAAATCCAAGCGACCTTTTCTTAAATCCAAGCGATCTTTTCGTAGGCGTTTGCCCCCGATTCAATCGGGGGATCGAATAGATTATAGAAATATGAGTTTAATTAGTCGATTTATTAGTGAACAAGGAAAAATATTATCTAGACGAGTGAATAGATTAACCTTGAAACAACAACGATTAATTACTATTGCTATAAAACAAGCTCGTATTTTATCTTTGTTACCCTTTCTGAATAATGAGAAGCAATTTGAAAGAACCGAGTCAACCGCTCGAATTACTAGTCTTAGAACCCGAATGAAATAGGCTTATTCTTTGTTCACTTGAATCAGAATTCCAATCCGAACTCAAACGCAGATTGGTCGTTTGTTCGATAAATATGAGAATCCAGATTTTATTATCGTGTCGTAAGAAAAAAAAAAAAGAATCGGAAAAAAAGTTTATTGAACGTGTTTAGTAATTTTGACTACTTTAGCATTTTTATCATAGTAATTTTGACTCCACCTTCCCGGAGTTCATTCTCCGGGGAACTCCGTTTAAATTTTTCCGGTGTATTCTTTCCAATCGACTTCTTTTGTTTTTCTGATTTCGTTGGAAATCATATAAAGACAATTCCTATTTGATATAGCTATTTGGGCTAGTATTTTACGATTAAGAAGCAACTGTGCCTTGTATAGATCATGTATTAATTTACTATAACTATAGGATACTCCATTTTCTCGAATTACTGCGTTTATCCGAGTGATCCACAAACGACGAAAATTTCTCTTTTGCTTATCCCTATCCCGATGAGCCGAAACCAAAGCTCTTATTTTCTGTTGAGTAATTGTTCGAGTAAGTCTTGAATGAGCCCCTCGAAAACTTGATGCAAATAAACGAATTTTTGTTCTACGTCTTCGAGCTATATATCCGCGTTTAATTCTGGTCATTGAATAAATAAAACTTTCACAAATAACTAATTGATTTCTTTTCTTTCAGTTATTCTTTTACCCGCCTTGGTCTATTAATAACCAAACGGATTTTTCCAATGTATAAAATAACAATTCCAATGGCTTTGGCTACTATAACCTTCCCGACCACAATTTTTTCTTTTGTTAGGTGTCAAAACAATAAAAAAAATATCTAAATTAAATGGATAAAGAAATAGTGGATTCCATCGTTTCTATGGTTACTTCTTAAACGGTGAGGTCTTCTCTATACACCGGAGCCTTTACTTCATTTAATCAATGTTATTGGTAACTTGTATAGTTCACACCACACTCTTTGGCTCTACCCATGAATTATCCAGTAACAGGCCTTTCACAATAAGAGCTACTTATATAGTAACGGTATTTAATTATGAAAGTTAGCTGGGGTAGCTGACCCTCGTAGTCCGTTCTTGACCGAGTGGGAACTTTATTTTTATGTTTTTTTTGAATTTCAATAAGATTTCCTCCGCTTAATGGATAACTATTTGCTACCAATGGAGAGTTTCTTCTCATCTTAAATTCAGGTGATTGGATTTGCACCAATCGAAACCATAAACTTTATACACAATAGAAGGATGGATTTTCTGATTTTTAGATAGTGAATGGAGTTCCTTCTTCCATTCTATCTTATTCACAGGTAGTGATCATTCATACTGGAAAGCGTTTTTCTTGCTTTTTTTGTGCCAGCTCATGATCTAAACGAGTCGCACATACACCCTAGTACATGTTCCTCGACGCTGAGGACATCCCCGAAGAGCGGGGGATTTCGTGACATTTCGAATTGGCTGTCTTGTATTTCTAATAAGTTGTTTAATAGTTGGCATGTTGAAGCATATATATAATGGGCTGGTTTAGATTGATCTTAACCGAATAATTATGAATTTATTCTATTTAATAGATATAGTAAACTCGGAGATAAAATCTCAAATCAAGGATTTGCACAAAATCTATTTTTTTCATTCAACTGCTACAAGATCAACAATTCCATAAGCTTTGGCTTCTGTTGCTGACATAAAAACGTCTCTTTCCATGTCTTCAGATACAACCCATAAGGGTTTGCCCGTCCTTTGTACATAAACCCTTGTGAGGGTTTCGCGTAGTTTCAGCAGTTCTTCCGCTTCCAGGATAAATTCTCCCGTTTGCGCCTCATAAAAAGAACTAGCAGGTTGATGGATCATTACCCTGATGATAGAAGGGTTCTCTATCTGGTGTGATAAAACGAACAGAAAAGAAAGATAAAGAGTAATAGGAAAAGAAGATAGAATTGAACAACCGTACGGGCATCATCTTTTGTGCATTGCATACGGCTCTACAATCAAATTGATCCTTACTTTCCATTCAAGAAAGATCAAGATAGAATCTATCAGCCCCAGATGGGTAAATGATCAAATTGCCACCCTTCCTTTCCCGGGAGTTCAAAAATACTATGATGGCTCCGTTGCTTTCTATTTTTTTTTTAATAGATTCTTTTTTTGTGTCTTTGATTCAGCAATCCCAAAGTTTCTTTTTGATCCAACCAAAAAAAAGAAAAATCTTGTTTTTTTCGCACCCCTTTTTTTAGAACATAATTATTGTTAAGAGCCTTTCGGTGTGAAAACAAAAAAGTTTGTGACGCTAAATTAGACTTCCGATAGATAAGAGAAAATCGGAAATACATTTTATCCCATACTACTCTCTCGATACATAATCGAATTTTGTGAAAAAAAAAGAAAACTACAAAATTTTTTCATATCGAATTCGAAGTGCCATGCTATTATTACTTAATATTCATATGGCGAAGGCATAGTTTTCTTTTTTTTTTTCGAAAATACAAATAAAAAACTCATTGGCGCCGAGCGTGAGGGAATGCTAGACGTTTGGTAATTTCTCCTCCAACCAGGATAAAAGATCCCATTGATGCGGCTAATCCCATGCAGATTGTATGGACCTCTGGTCGCACAAATTGCATAGTATCATAAATAGCTACTCCAGGTATTACCCATCCACCAGGAGAGTTTATAAACAAATACAGATCTTTGGTATCATCCTCGATACTGAGATATACCATAAGACCAATAAGTTGATTCGAGATCTCGCTATCAACTTCTTGGCCTAAAAAAAGTAATCTTTCTCGATAAAGTCGGTTGAGTAGGGCAAAACTGTA